GACGGAACGGTTTTGAGTGGAACTCTCCTTTCCGTCTTTCGGGCTTAGTTTAGTCTGGCTATTATATCATCCGAGGATAAAATCTGTTATCATAGATCGGACTATTCCTTCTTCCTCAAAAAAGATATTAGCTGTGCCCGACTCATAAGGAGGCTAACTCGCTGCAAGTGAATAAGTTATTGCATTGCACTTCCTAATGATCATGACTCAAGCTTAGGCACCCGCTCGATCCGATTTAAAAATCAAACCTCGCAAATGGTTCTGCTGGACGGGATTTCACCTCCCTAAATGGAACAAGATTTCCCCTTGAATATGGAGCTTTGCCTGTACTTTCTATGGATCCTTCCGCTAATTGCTTACGAACCAGGAGGCTGCTGAGGAAGGATTTGAATGCATGCTATGTATTGAATTGAGTATTGAATGGAAGTACCAGATGACGAGAAAATCCTAACTTAACTAACATAATGGGTTGTGTACCGGTTGAGGAGTAGGACCCGGCCCTTAGGCCGCGAGGATGAAAACGTAGTACTTTCTATACGTCAATAGAACTTCCGCTTTCTATATGAATAAGCGCAAGTTTCCCTTTTTTGAATGAGAATTAGCTGAACCGCGCGTCGGAAGTATCTCAGGCTAGGCCTTACATCTTGATCCAAGCAAGCAAGCATAGGAAGGAAGGGACCTCTTACTTGTTTTTGTTCGTTTACCAAGTTCGGCATTAAGGCTTTGTTCTAATGAAGAGTTCTTTCTATCGATAGCTTTTGCCCCTTGTAGGAAGCATGTCTCCACTTCTTTTCCCAAGATCAGATCTCGAACCTATACTCTATTGAATCCCAGGCCCCTTTATGTTACCATTACTTGGTTGCTTCAGAATGAATGTACTAAACCATCCATACTAGAAGAAAGGGCTACTCCCCCTTAATGGACTAACGAGGACGCGTAAAAGCATCTTTCTATAGAATCGCCATCCCCGGTCTCACCTGCGGCAACCCTTCTCCGACCAATTGAAGTGGCCCAAGCACGTGTATAGGCGTAGGAATTGCTTTTTATCTATCTTGAACACTGGAGTCTTCTTATAGCTATATCTTACCACTGGATTGAACCAAAAGAAAGCATCAATCTACTCGAATATGTTAATATCTGATCGAGTCCGTTAGGACGAGCAGCCAATGAGTGGGAAACACAAACTATACTATACTCCCTTTCTTCTAAACCAAGACATACCCGATGATAAGCAATGAATTGAGGATCCACAATGCCATAATAGAGTTTTCGCGTTCATACAAGAGAGACTTAGTAGGCGGATGAAGAGCCAAGAGCAGGAGCCCAAACTAGAATAGGTGAATTATTAACCGGATGGAAAGAGCTGATTCGTCTTCGAGCATCGCTGGCAATAAACCTCGTTGAGAGAGCAGCACGAACCTAGGTGGATTCTACAGGAATGGAATCATAGATTGAAACTTAGGCAAGCCCCTTGAGACTGACTAAGTAAGGAGCAGCAGCTGCCCACTCTGCCTTTCCTTCTGATGAGGATTCGAGTGTACTAACGAAGGTGATCTCTTTGATTCTCTTTTCAGTTTATCCATCCCACAGTGAGCAATTCCCGATCACTCGAAAATGTCTCTATCCAAAGGGGTTGGAGTCGTTCTAGAGTGAGAAGCAGAATGACTTTTTTCAAATAAATAGATAGAAGAGGCTTTCTGATAAACCCACCCAGCAAATAATCGTGCCTGTAAGCCAGGTTCTAAAGTGAGTATAGAGTCAGGATATAATAAGGCTCTTTTAAGACAAGCAGTATACCCTTACTTTTATCCATAAGCAAGCCCTAAAAGAGCGCTGCTATATGAGGAAACTATACCTTCCTTGTTTTTTTGACTCCCACGGGACAATCAATAGAAGTACAAGAAGGGGAGATGAGACTAAGGCTATCAAGTAAGTCCGAACTTCTCTGTTGGTTGGTTGTATGCCCCATGAAAAGTACACTACATAATTACTCCCTCTTTAGGATATAAACTAAAAAAAAGGGAAACTACTATTCAATTGACTTGACGAACTAGGCAATCTTCCCCACTGCACCCGACTCTGACCTTGCTTACTGACTTGCTACTAACTCATTGAGTAAAGCCATTCATCGCGTTCTGGTCACGCCCGTGATTTAGCGCTTTATCTTATGGCTAGGGACAAGTGATGGCTTTCCCTGTACAATAGACCCAGTAGATCCAGTTGATTATGCAGTAGCTCGAGATCGATAGCCCAATGCTCCCCAACCACTCTGATGGATGCCTTACCCGATGCATGGTATGTTTAGAGTGAAATATCTATTATAGCCGTCCTTGCTAGCCGCTTAGGGGTATGGATCTCGGCAAGGTTTCTCGATCAACTGCTCCTGGGGAATCCCCCAGACTTCAGGCCACTCTGACTCAGAAGCACGAACAACTCTGCTCGCTGGAAGCCCAATTCTCAAAAATCTCAGAAGAAAGGGAAAATTTAGCGGCTGAGATTCGGCGCTTGCAAGCCAAAGATGAAGAAATTGCTCGCAAAAGAAGACTCATTGGCCTTCCCTAACTGAGTAGCCAATGAAGAGGTAACCAGAGACCTTACAGAGTGGGAAGATTTGGAGGCCAAAATGAAGCAAGCCGAAGGAAATTGGAGCCGGCGTATGAGGCGCAAAAGGACAGATGGCATTCCCAAGAACCGGATATGGTGCCGAGGTTCAGTCGCACCATATCCGGTTCTCTCTCAGCAGATTCTACGGCTCCGGTTGAGTCTCTGGTTTCAGACCTTGGTTCAGATGCGAACCTCTCCCTAAAGGTCTTGTCCCTTCGCTCCTTTAATACCTATACCTATTGGTTGAGTTAGTACCATACTTGGATGCCTTACTCCAGGGAATAGGGTCTTTGTCTTCAACTGAAATAGGATATAAGGTTCACTTGTCTCTCCCTTCGGCCTAAAGCCTAGAGTTCGGGTTTAGCAAGAAGTTCTTCTTCTTTATCTTTATATCGAAAGAGATTTCTTTCTTTGATTTGAACTCCGAGACTAGAGCATCATCAGAAGGATCTTCGAACGTTGGGATCACAACCTCAACTGAATAAAGATTGGGAGAAGGTTGACTCCTGCTTATGAGTTTCTATTTCCTTTCCTAGTGAAAGAAGACTGAGGTTACCACCTCAAGAGCTATATTATAAGATTCGAAACTCTCCGTCTTTGCCGAGTAGTTCTCAACTCCAAGATTCAAACCCCTCTCAACTAGAGTTGGAGTCAGATGCGGATCAACTCCTCTACTAGCTTCACTCCAAGAAAGATGCTCATCTCTCAAGGGCTTCTCTGCTCCTCCCCGCACTCATTACTGGTGAAGTTCTTAAAGAGTGAAACTCCGAGAGGAGAGTCTTCATTTCACTCCTACCCCAAACTCAGAAGAGTGACTTGTTTAAGAAGCTTTCGTTCTTATTCGAGCTCTCTTTTTGACTATTCCCATCTTGCCGATCACTATACCTCTCAAGCATTATAGTTGCATCAATCACATAAGAAATAAGTGCCGTCCCGCGCAAGTGAACGAAAAAGCCTTTTAATAAGTCAAAGAGTCGTACTTGTACGAACCAAAAGAAGTTCGATATACCGGGGCGCTAAGGGGGGTTTTTTGACTCCTGAGACAGGAATTGGACGTAGATTAAAAACCAGGGTCTAGCCTTGGGAATGAATGATAGAACTTCATTAGAATGGCTGGAAGCAGCCAATCTTCTTCTTTTTCACTCAACTGAGGAAGTTAAACAAGCAGAACTATCCCTATAAGGAAATATGGATTTGTCATTAAATGAGACTAATCCTTGTTTAGAAAGAGTCTTATTCATCGAAGATTCAGGCAATCAATCCGCAAACTCCTAGAAAAAAGAACTCCTTTAAAAGTCTACCTAAATGGTGAAGAAAAGAACACACCGAGGGTGCTAAATGCTAAAGATGAAATTCAAATAGGAGTTTGAGCTTCCTTTAGGTTTAGGTAAAGATTTTAGTTGAGATTGACTCAGTTATGAGTCTTCAAGGTTCCCCAAAAAGCACTAAACTAGGGTGAAGGTCGATGGACCCCTATCTCAAACTTGAATTAGAAACTACGGAAATCAGATCCATGGAATTCACCTACCCAGATGCATGCCCGACCTTCTCTTTCCTTCTCAGTCTCCTTACTTCTCCCTACCTATTGTCTCGTTCCTTCCCACCCTCCTATTGAGGGGGTTCATGTCCATGTCTCCCTCGGGAAATTCCTATTTGTCTACCCGGAAAACTTTGACCAATCCATGTCTATTGCAAATGCCAAAGCACAGAATACTATTCGATGTGCAGATCGCGAGATAGCATCCTCGGTGGCGAAATCAAAGAGAAAGATGCCTATGGTGAAGGAGCGAAGACTGAAAGGAGAGGAGCGAAAAGCCCGGAGAGACTAAGACCTACCCTACCTTGGTTATCCGCTTTCATGCTACCATTGAGCGGACTTTCCTATAAATAAGAAGAGAGATATCTATCGGATTGGTATTCACCGAGTCCTATCATTTTCATTCTTTACATCCTGCTAAACTCATCTTAGTAGCGGATGGTAAAGCCTTTTGGGCTAAGATCGCTTTGAGCATAATTGGATATAGAAAAAGGTTCATATTCCTGCCTGGTGCCTGGTTATCAAGCACCTTCGGTGAAAGAAAGGTGCCATAAATTCATTAATAGAAGAGAGACAGTCTCGTGACTGCTGACGAGGAAAGACTACTTTAGCTCTAAAGCAGCTCGAAGCGTAGATCTATTCTTCCTATACCTAATTCTCTAGTCATAGATGTATTCTTTCGAATGCGCCTCAGTCTCAAGTGTTTGAGGAAGTGAGCGAAGTTCCCAATGTTAGAGGAATAATAGCTTTCGCCCTAAGGCTTCATGAGAGCCTGAAAACAGGGGGTTTGGTTCATGACTTATTTTTTTTCCATAGGACATAGCGTCGTAATAAAATTCTATAGCCTTTCTGCCTTCTTCCTTCGTCAACTGCACTTGAACTGAAAGAGCTGGTATAGCTTCCCTCCAAGTTTTGGTTCCTTCTTCGGATGTGACGGAAGGAGGCTGCTCTTCAAGCACATTAGGAGTACCTTTGTAAACACTCTACTAAGTATGGATCGGGGTCGGACTCGGATTCTGAGTCGGATGAATCAAACTGCCTCGGATTCTTCGTCGAGTGATCCCGCGCTTCATAACCTATTTCATACCATACCGCTGTCTAGACTTAATTTAGGCTTTACTCTTCTTATTCTTGCTTGGCCCCCCTCCTCTCCCCTTGGTCGAGCGTCTTCAAACCTTAGCCTTGAGTCATTCTGCTATCATTCGAAATGGTCCGTGTCAGATAAGGTAAAATAATATCCTATGATATTACATCTGTTAGTCCAGTCTGTAGAAGTGGTGCATTTCTTTATAAGGGAAACTGGCCTATAGCCCTCTCGTCTAAGGCCTAAAACTGATGAAATCAAAGCCTAGCGTCTCAGCCTTTTCTTTTCAGCTGCCTAATCCGATAAGCCTTCCAATGGTCCAAGGAGTTCTAACAATCGGGGAAGCTTTGCCCTGGGTTTAGTTAGTTTCCCTCCTTACCTTTTCGTTCCTCTCCCCTTGGTCGAGCGTCTTCCTCAAAACCATCGACCCTCGGCTCATTGCCTTCCGTTTTTAAGTGAAAGCGCGGTTACGGGTTTCCTTTTGTATCAGCATTGGCAATTGATTCTTCCTTCTCATCAGGTCTGCCTGTCTGTTGAGTATTCGATATCGAGTGAAGTGTAGTCACCTTCTTTTGCCTAAGCAATTCCAAATTTTTCTTTTTTCTTTTGTGGTAAGAAAAGAAGCTAAGCTGACCTTTTTGGGTCAAATGTATTTAAGCTTTAGCCCTACAGCGGGAAACAAATTAAACTAGGGTTTCTTTAGGCTGGCTTCTGCTTAGTGGTCTCAAGATATCTTCTAGTTACATCCAATTCAGTCTTGTAGCGAGATTCTTTCACGAAGGAATTCACATCCCGTCTTCGGGTCTGAGAATCCTCCAGTGCTTCTATGATCTTGCTTTTCTTTGGAAATTTCAGGCGATAGAGTTTCACTCATAGTTCTTGAAGTTAAGTTCTCAGGTCTGTCAGTTACTTACCAAGACCCGCCATTAGCTAAGGCTACCTTTGATTTGATGCCATACTTCCAAAACTAATGCAGTCTATTCCTCCTGCTCCCCTTGTCCTCTTCTCTGCCTATTCTTCACCCAGCGCAGATGAAAGAGAGAAGATTAAATTCAATGCATGCACCCGGAAAAGCGTAAGATCTTCCAAAAACAGAGTGAGCTACCACCCAGTGTATAGCACAAGTATGAGGCACACTGACCATGTCACGGATATTTCCAAGGCTATCACCGGAGGGAAGATGTATGGAATCTTTACTTGCTTACGAGCGGGAGCAGCGTCTTATCGTCTATGTGGGGGAGATCTTCGCTTTGGATGCCTTTGAATGCTCTTTTCCCAATGTTTTCTGGCCAAACGAGCGAGCACATATTCATAATACGGTATGATGGGAGGGAAGGATCTATCCGTGACTTCCTGGCTCCAAAGGTAACCTTGTCAATGGGAAGAGGGAATAAAGCCAGACATCTCGAAGGGATGTGCCCTCAGTAGAGGACGTAGCTGGCGCGCAAGACGAAGGAGGACAGAGGGGGTTCCCGGGAGGACAGTGCCTCCCTCGACTTTTAGAGGAAGATGCTGCTCCCCCCATGGATAGTCTTGACTTTTTGCTTGAAGCAGCGTCTAAAAGGTAAGTATAGGATTTAGTTTAAGAACAATCCCGCCCGGATTCCATTTTCTTTGATTGAGTTCCCGCCTCAAGGTCAGCGATTCGGAGATTGATTTGAACAGCAGAAAATGCGGATCTGAGACACTGGAAAGATGAGAAAGATTAATAGAGCTATTCTAGCCAAATAAAAAGGCTATGGGGGCACGATAAGTAAGGAACTAGTTAGTTGTTAAGTCCCCCCGAGGCAACTCAACTAAAATAGGTCTAGGTGGGGTCTCTCTCTTCAGGTTAAGGACCCATAAACGGAGCTAGTCTGGTTCGGTAGCGTGGGATGGCATGAGGAGATTTAGTTTCACTCTTTTTTAGAAAAAAAGAAGGAATATAGGACTACTTAGTCGTCTCGAAAGAAAGTAGCCAGGCTTCCTGCTATTAAAGTTGCAGGGTCAAGGAAGGAAAATCAAAAGCAACTGGCTAACAATCAATCCACTGAGCAAGATAGCTTCAATCGAGATAGCATTTCACTAGGCATTTTTACACTTCACTAGCAGCTACAAAAGGGCGAAGGAAAGTGATCCTAATGGAAGCGAGTCAGTCAAGGGTCGATGGTTTTGACCTCTTCTCTCTTGACCTGAGACTAGGTTGGGGGAGTTTAGTGAGCGAGGGTCGATGGTTTTGACTCGGTAGCTATTAAAAAGAATCAATTCAATCAGCTCCAGAGCTAGGAGTTCTATGTCTAGGTTGAGGGTGGAGGAGTTTTAGTTCATCTTAGCTGCTACCCTACTTATCCCAGCTCGAAAGGTTTGAAGACGCTCGACCAAGGGGAGAGGAAGGGACTCGATAGCTCAAGTTGAGTCGACTGTGATTCTTCTTGTTCCGCTGTGAATGGTATCGTTATCGTAGGAAGTAGTTTTCCTGGCTTCCGTATCTTCTTCTTAGTCTTCGGCTTTCACTGGATTCACTACTCTAAGTGAAGGAACCACTTAATCATCCCGTGATGCGAATAGCTGGAACTGGATCGAGTGGAAAAGCATCTGTTTTCAATAGGGTCATGAAGGCAATATTGCCCGTAGAATAAAACTACCTAATGCTAACCTATGAGAATTTCTTCATCTCATTCTATGAGTCGGAAGTCACCAACCTTCACTCTGAACTTAGACAATATATATTGATCATCTCACTTCAACAAGCGATGAGCATAACAACATCACATCGACAAAATTGAGATAATAAAGTGAAAATTGAAAAAAAAATCACTTTGATTCTGAATTTTGGTTGGATAGGCCGGAGTAGTAAAAACTCCCTTTACACACAAAGAAAGTATGCTCCCCACTTTCTATGGATAACATTTCTTTGAGACTCAAATAGTACGCCCTTCTCTTCGGCCGTCTTCTAAGTTGCCTCCCTTCACTAAGATAAGAAAGGAGAAGGAATAGACCGACATGCAAGGAAACTGGAACTGAAGAAGGGCCCTGCACGCTTGAGAGAACAAGCCCTCGTGCTCTTTGCCTCGCTCCTATGCAATGATCGTCTAAAACTTATTAACTTATTCGCTCGCTTACCCGCTTGTGGACTACTGATAGAGAGAGGAAGTCACCTTATTCAGAAGAGACAAGAACTTTTCCGCCGCCTACTTATACTTATCTTGCCTACTGGATTTCGCTTGTCCAAACTTGCTTTGTAAGCTCACTGCTTAAAAAAGCGCTTAGCAATAGAAATGCATAACTCCCACGCGATGAAAGTAGCACACACTGGCCTTAAGACAGTATTGATAAAAGGGTACCAGGTAGACTATAAAGATTATCTACGGTATCTTTATTCTTACTCTTGCTAGTTTTCTAGGAACCGCTAGCACGTTATTAGTTATTAAAGGAAATTCCTGTTATTTATAACTGGTACTCCCCAGAAAGGAAAGATTTCTTACTAGTTGCAGGTACATCGGTCAAGGTTTCATGATTACCCTGTCTCATGCGAATCATTTACCTATAACTATAATACCCCTACGAAAAACTGATCACACCGGAACGTTTCCGGGGCCGAATCCACTTTGAATTTGATAAATGCATTGCTTGTGAAGTATGTGTTCGTGTATGTCCTATAGATCTACCCGTTGTAGATTGGAAATTGGAAACTGATATTCGAAAGAAAGAGTAGCTTACTTACATTGGCAAAATACTATCCTTTGCTTTCCTCTAGCCCTTGAGAGTTCAGCCATTGGAGTGCTTCGTAGGCAGTGCTTTCTCTTAGTTTTTTCTTGTTCTAGAGCAATTATTGAAAAGGCCAGTTTTTCAACCCCATTGATTCAGCCGGGAAAAGAAGTAGGGCAAGAGGTTTCATCAAGAGTAGCTTTAGAACGGTTCCAAGCCAGGGAAGAAATGCCATCGGTCACACTCCGAGTCTGTGCGGTCAAACGGAAGAAAGCAAGCAAGGGTCGATGGTTTTGAGCTCGGATTACAATCCTCTCATTCATATTCAGCAGTTCCTTGATGTGCAGGTAAGTCTTCAGGAAGACTCATATCATTCACTTGTCCAGCTGCCAACTCAAGCAAGAATTCAGCAGGATTCATTGCGGATGAATCTCAAGGATGAAAAGTACTCCATTGATTCTCGGGCCTTTCCATAGTAGAGGATAGCCTTGTGCTATTAACAGAACCTTGTCAAAGATGTGAAATATCCTGCTTGAAGGCTGGTGGATTGTTGTGATAATTGTTCTGCCTCCCTATGAGCAAACCAATCCCTTTATAAATCACCATTGGTGCACAGATTTTAGGCATCATTGGACAACTGAAGCTAGTTAGATTGAATTCTCTATCTTAGCAAGTCCTTGAAGGATCTGAAGAAGTCTCTTTGCGAACGATGTTATAATATTATATAATAGCCATAAACGGAATCTTAAGAAGCTTAAAATCTTTCTGAAAAAATCTCAGTTGAAGACCGTCCAGCCCAGGAGCCTTGTATGCTTTCATATCAAAGACTGCCCTCAACATTTTGCCTCCCGTAGGGGGACTATTCAGCCACTCGTATTCCTATGAGGATATGGCTGGGAAATTGTTGCAGTTAGGAAAGTCCCGTGTCTCAGTAAAATCTTCTTGAAAAGAATTCATTTTTTGATTTATTTCATCCCGCTCTGAATGAAATAGAAATCCCGTTAGTTAAGTCACCCTCGGAGTTGAAAACGACTAAGGTTTTTTTCTTGACACTAGTCTTAGCCTTTATAAAGACACCTTACCTTCTTTGGCGGGAAGGGCTACTCAGAGTGGTGCGGTATCTGGAAACTCTCCTTTCGAAATGGGAAGAATAGCGTAGTCAAGTAGCCCAGCAAAATCCACTTCTGCTTCCACTTTTCAGGAGAAAGGGGAGGATGCTAACTGTCGGGCTTCTATGAGTGGCGCTTTCGATTCCTCTAAGCTAAGAAGACGATCTTCAAGACCAGAGATCCTAGACCCAAGTACACTCTTCTAGGTACGAAAGCGCTTGGTTTCGTAAACAAGAAAAGAAGATTGGTTTGGGAAAGGAAGGAAAGGCTATGCTAGAGTTCACGGCGATTGGTTTTTGTCCAAGTCGAGTAGGTTGATGCGCACGCTTGTTCCTTTCTAGTTGGAAGTTTGAGAACTCATTCTAATGAATGAGATTAGAGAAGACGCAGACGAGTCAGACGATGAGTTGAGTCCGAACCCTCTTTGTCTTCGTCTTTCCACCTGAGACCTTTATATATTGGTATCTGGCTCTCGATCGAATGCGACTGCACCTATCCTTCTTCAGTGCTGATACTGCCTCTTACTCTCGTGGGTAAACTCCTACTTGATTAGTCAGAACTTCTCTGTCTCAACTCGTGGACCTATCTATCCTCTTCTTTTTAAGAGATAGGGGATACATTTGCTATTCCCGCGGATTGCTCCTCTTTCTAGAGCCCAATTAATGGTTTTGACTTTGTTTCAGCCCTTCTTTCATCTTCACCTCAAAAAAGAGAGTCCCTTCCTCTCCCCTTGGTCGAGCGTCTTCAAACCTTTCCCGGCTGGATTCAGTTCAGTTACTCGCCTCAAAATAGATTTGGCATCTCCCGAAAAACGGAGTTATAGTTATTTGTCCCTAACAGCCTTATGATATGAGTGATTCTACCTCACCCAAGAAAGGTTTTGCATGAACGTCTTTCCTCTCGTCGATAAAAGTGAGAAACCGCTTGAAAGCTGATTTAGTGAGTTTAATGCCAAATGAAGAGTGGGAAAAAAATCTGCTTAAGTTTCTTTTAATTATCTAATTATCTAAAAATAGCTATAATTAGCTTATTAGCTTCTTTTAATAAGCTTAAGAATGCCATGCTTACAAGTTAGCAAAGAATGGAAAGGAGATGCCATCTCCCCTTTCATATGCAAGACCGGCTACTGGTTGGGCTGACAGGTTCACAGCTCCTACTTGTGGATCGTCCTCCCTATAATGTCTATCTTTCCTAGGGTAGGGATCCTGTCCACTTCTTATCCTATGAATTCAATTCCATATATGGAGGAAGTCTTACCCAGCTTAGCAAACGTAAACCCTTATGTTTTAAATAGATCTTTCGCCTCCTGATATTCCCTTAACAGCTGTGATTTACTCAGCTGTTACGATCACACCAACAAAGACTAGTACCGCTTTCGGGGTATTCAAAATGAAATGTAAAAGCAGCTAGTCTTGCTAAATCAGTTCCTTGCTTGCCCTTCCTTCTCCTATTGCTACTCCTAGCCTCCACAGAACACTTCCTACCGATATCTTGGGATATCTGTCATTTCCAGTCAAAAGTCCAATGTTGTAGCTTGCACTGGAGCTGGTCCAAGACCGATTTCTTTGTTAGCCTCTGTTTACTCTTTGGTAGAGGTAACAGAACTCAACTCTTTAGACAGAAAGAGATTTCCGACTTCAGTTATTTATAGTGTAGTGATAGTCTAGTGACTCTCTTTACTTCCCTGAGGAAAAGAAATCCGAAGAGGTTTAGGTGCTCTCGTATAAAAATAGAATGAGTAGATCTCGTCTTCCGTAGCTGCTGATTAGTCAGCTCGAATGGGAGAGAAGAGACTAGATTTATTGATTGGCAGAGAATTGCATTAAACCGAAAGAAGAGCTCTTTTCTTTCTTCGAAAACCATTCCCCCGACTTCTCTGGATGGTGCCGCAGAGTCTGCGAATCTTCCGATGTAACCAAATCCTCTGCTGAAAAAGTCTATCACCGCGTAGTAGGATACTACCATAGGCCCAAGAATCAAAGAGAATAATAAGAAAAAGAGACAGGAACGAGTTCCCGAGTATTTGTCTCCACCCCACGTACCGCTCTTCTCTCAATCGCTCTTTAGTATTCGGAAGTGGAAAGCGACCTACAGAAGTCTTCTCACTTGGAATACAGCTCACCATCCGAAAAAAAGAGAGGTTCATTCAAATCAAGTACGAAGGCTATTCAGTGAGTTTACAGTTTACATGGAAGCAAGCAAATAACTGATAGTTGTCTGTGACCAAGGTCAGATTCTCGACATCGGTATTGTCAAAAAAATGGGGTAGCAAGAAGATGCATTGGCTGATAACATATCCGTCGCGCGTTCGTCCGGACTAGACTTCCTATTGGCCTGTCACCTATCATCCCCCCTGGTTAGAGTAGTTAGATAGATACTCGCTCCTCTCGTCCACTTTACCAGAAGAATAGTTGTCTTCCTCATATCGACCAGGAGTCGGTTAACTAGTCATCGGTCTTTGGCACCAAAGAAAGTAGGAAGGGGCTATCCTTTTCTGTATCTTGAACTTAGTTCCCATCGCCATACCTAGTTTGGATGAAAAATGCGTGGAGTGAGATCACTACCATACTTTTTTCAATTGCTCTAGTGAACATAGGCTTCGAGTGCGTACCAGTTGGTCGGCTAGACTATGACTGAGTCAAGCGGACACCTTCCCTTCCTCTCCCCTTGGTCGAGCGTCTTCAAACCTTTCTTGCTTTCGACCTGACACCGATTCCATTCTTACGGCCGTATAGACGAAGAGAGGTAAGATGCCTTTTCACTAAGCGAGAAAGCCCATCTTATTCGCAACTATGAAGACGATTTTAGAGGATGAGTCCAGATTCTCTCTTTCGATAGGCGATCCCCTTTCGGGATTTCGGGATAGAGGAGACGAGCAAGGAAGATTCTTAGCCCCAACGACAAAGGAACCCACGGGCCGGGCATTTTCGGGGAGTAGCCCGTTATGCATTACTCAATGGGGCAATTCCTCGCACATAATTAAGGGAGCCATTGAAAGGTGACTAAAACACCAGAAACGGAGACTACCCGAGCTAATGATAGAGGCAAGAACACTTTCCGGCCAAGTCCCATTAATTGATCATAACGATATCGTGGAAATGCTGCACGGACCCATATATATAGAAAGAGAAAGAGAATCACCTTGATACTAAACCAGATCGAGCCCGGGATCTTCTTGGAAATGGGAAGATCTAGGATAGGCGGCCAACCTCCTGGAGAGAGCGATGTGCATGGACCAGGTGAGTAAGGATGCAGCTCCGTGGACCGCTCGTCGGGCCTGATAGGTGGTGGTATCACACCCTTCTCAAAGAAACCGTACGTGAGACTCTCGCCTCATACGGCTCCGTCCCGGAATAAGGACCTTCCCTTTCCTTTGACCAAGGGGTCCTCAAACCAACCTGTCTTCCCCAAAGATGACCTTTGCCTCGGTTATTAAGAAGATGGCGGAGTTCGCCGCATGACATCATGGAGCCAATGAGCGTTCATGTCATCATTTGTCCACGCGTCATTGGTATAATAATTTTGAAGCCAATGGAATAGCCTACGGAGAACGTTTACCCTGGCTGACGACTTATCGTAAAAAAATTCGTCTTTGGCTATCTCATGCGCCGCTCCTAAGAAATCAAAATCGGCTCTACCTCGGGAGCAATATTTGCCACAAAACCCCATATTTTTACAATACCTGTCACAAAATTTCTTTAGGAGGCCTTCGATTTTCTTTCTTATGGCTTTCTGAAGACGTACCCTTTCTTGGGGGTCATCGTCTTCAGAGTTGTCATCGTCTTCCGGAGAACCAGACTGGGCGGGCCCTGGCTCGCGTGAAGTCGAGGCACCGTTCCAATCAATCCGTTTCCTTTCATCATATATATATATAACTTGGAAAGAAAAGAAAAGAAAAATAAGATGAAAAAAAGACCTAAGAAAACTAAAAAACAATCGTTCTGGGTGTAAACGAGTTGGATGCTTATACTACTGGTACTAGTCGAAAAGTTAGATGGAAAATCAAATAATGTAAGCAGCTTCAAACCTCTCCCCTTGGTCGAGCTCAAAACCATCGACCCTTCCCCCCGATTTTTGCCCTATCACTAGTGGTTACTCCCGATCCAAAGCACCCCTTTTCCATTCATAGAGAGATCCAATCGTCAAAATCAATAAAAAGGCCATCATGGACCAAGATCCAAACGGATCAATCTTGTTGGGAGGTACTGCCCAAGGAAAGAAAAAGGTTACTTCCGGATCAGGAATAATAAATAAAATTGAAACAAGATAAAATCGTATATCAAAACGACTTCTGGCATCACCGGAAGGATCGAAACCACATTCGTAGGCCGACAATTTTTCTGGATAGGTCGAACTATTGGAAGCAAATGGAAAAGGAACACCGAGTGGGATCAAAGAAACTAGCGGACTGATCACTAAATAGATAGAAATAGGTGCAAATTCTGACATCACCACAGCCCACTTGGTTCTCTCGCTCCTTGCTCGCGGAGCAGCATACCGAAAAAAAGAGAAGCCCTTTATCGGATTGGAACCGATGATTTACGCTCTTAGGGCCTTTCAAGAGCGTGACACAGACTCCGGGAAGACTTCATTAGACTTGCATGTGTTAAGCATCGTGAATCACAGCCAAACTCACTTTCAGTCTGCTATCTTGTCTCACCTGTGTGTGTTATAATATGGCTTGGGCGCAGAGGCCAGGCGGGTAGTCCCTATCTGCTGTCATGCCCCCCCTAAAGGCTGTGTCAAACTCCCGATAGTCCAATATCGTAGATCAAGAGAGAAAGTCAATTCACAGCTTATTCGGATTGGACTTGGGCCTCAGCTTTTTGAGAAGGTAAAGAAGGAAGGTCCTCTTTCTTTTCTCTCGTAGCTATGTCCTCAACTACGACGGCTACTGGAGTGAGGTTTCGTATATGCAGTTGCCTATTGACAGAGGTCATCTCTACGCACACTAACCTTTGAAATTGAGTAGGCCCCTAGAGTCATCCCATCAAATGCCTTTTCCTTAGCTTCTGCTTTCTGGAAGAGAGGTGCCAGGTGAATCAGGGTCGAAATCCAACCTGATAGAAGATTCATCAACGCTGGGCACAGTGCTTGAAGATTGAGAGCTTTCCTAAGTAGAAGGCATGGAACTTGGTTGGTTCCACAGAATGAAGAAATCGATCTTGTACCCTATGTAGGCTTGCTTCGCATAGGCTACACAAGCTTCGTAGCGGTACACTGAACACAAAAAAAATCTTGACAAATTCAAATAAACATCTTTCATTGCGCTAAGTTCTTCGCCAGCTAGCTTTTACGCTTTGGTTCAGCTACTCTTCTTTCTATGATGTTCTTACTCCGATCTCGAAACTCATCAAGAAGGTAAGGTTTCACATCAAGATCGAAAGAAAGCTCCTTGATCGGCCTCTCAAACGGGACTCCAAGCAGACCTCGACTAAGCTGTACCGCATGTGGCAATCCAATCTTTTGATAACAGCTACCGAACATTGATCAAAGGTATTTCTCTTCTCTTACGTCATTTAGTGCTTTTTCCATTCTTACTAATTAATACTAAGAAGAATTTTTATAAGGTAACTGCATTGATCTCGGCGCATTGGCGGTTACCTTACCGAATTTCCTGTCTCTGATCGGCTAATTGACGATTATATAGGTCCTAATTCATAAGGAACTTTTCTCCTGGGTAACTAAACTAAGAGATCCTAAGCCCAGCTCGATTGCACGGGATCTAAACACTTTGGGAGTAAGGATTGCTTATCAGTACGGGTTGTCTACGAATAGGCATAGACCAGCTTTTTTTAATATATAGGTCGATACGATTTGACCGGGTGCTCCAATCCTTCCTCTCCCCTTGGTCGAGCTCAAAACCATCGACCCTTGGTCTCGCCCTTACCAGTAGCAGTAGATTACCTAACTCAAGTACACGAGTCATCTTCTTCCCAGTAGCTAGGCACCTGCCCAGCAATGCTTTGTGGGTTTCCCATCCATTGAACTGGGAACTATAAGCCTAGAACCGAAAATCAAGCCGAGTACAATCCGAAAAAGTTCATCTGGGGCTGGCTAATCCTCTCGATATCTTTGGTCCGTGACAAGCACCGGTTTGGTACTGAATCAGCGACTTCCCCTCCTTATAAGCGTCTACCGGACGGGGATGACTATGCTCCCAAGTTTTTTTTTAAGTTTTTTGAGAATAAAGGAAAGGAGTTTTTCAGGTGGAAGGGACGAAAGTGAAGCACGTGATCCCGGGAACTCCTTCGAACCAAACTCTCAATATCTAGGGCTTGGCAGAAAAGGCGCCTACTTTATCTCTAGCTCCTGTTCAAGAAAGGGTAAAGAAGAAGAAGAGGGTCGATGGTTTTGACGACAGCCTGAGGTTGCTCCATCAGATTCGTCTAACCCTTCAACTTTACCTACGCAAGGTAATTAATGTCGTTTCCCATGAATTTTTTGGTGTGGAACATCCGGGGGATTTCTCGGAGGGATTCACAGGCATATTTAAAGGATTTGTGTGTCAATAATGCTGTTCAACTCCTGGTTCTTATTGAGCCAATTACGGATGCTGGTCAGATTGAGTCGGTTCGGATGAAATTTCACTTTGATTTTTCCCAATCATTTCTTGAGGGTCAAATTTGGGTTTTGTGGCAGTCCGGATTGCAGTGTTCTTTTGTTTCATTTGTTAATCAGATGGTTCATATGCATATTGTTTTGACGTCGGGTGTGGTATTAGGTGTTTCTGCTATTTATGCTAAGTATTCTAGAGTCGCAAGGCGGCCTTTGTGGGCTGCCTTAGAGGCATTATCATCTACTGTTGGCTGTCCATGGATGGTTGCAGGGGATTTTAATATCATATCTTCAGCGGAAGAGAAGTGTGGTGGGGCGGCTCCAAGGGTTGGATTAGATTAATATCAGAGGTTTCATTTCCCTCTATTGTCTTATTCTTCCTCTTTTTCAAGCTTATCTTTATCTTTATAAGGGTTATTGATAATAATATATGATAATAAGAAAAGAAGAATCTAAATTATATTGATATAAAGTACAATGAAACAAGGGCAAAAGCCATACCACTGTAAGAGAGCCGGGGGCGCGGAAAGGAAGGGGCGAAGAGCCCGAGCTTAGCAGACAAAGAATCAGTCACGGTCTGAAGAAAGGCCTTATAGGAAAGCTTTCCCCATTCCAGGAAGGGGAGTCGAGTTAGACCGCTTAGTAGCACCTTCAGGCTTATCCACGCTAGAGATGGAAGATTTAGAGATCGACGTTCCCACATAAAGGAATGCTTCTGTCTCACGCTCTCCGTCAGATGTTCAGCAAGCTTCAGCCTGGGGTGGAAACCCTAGTAGGCTCTCTTTCAAAGATATTGTTGCCGCGGGGAAGAATCTGCCTCCCTTTTATGAAGGGGGAGATGAGGATCGTGAAGCCGATATCAATTGGTTGAGATCTTTTGCCGAGACTCGACTTCAGAACTGCGTGGATTTGAAAAGTTCT